ATAGCGAGATCTCGAATCAACTTATTGGTCTTATGGTATATCTCAGTATCGAGAATGATACCAAAGATTTGTATTTGTTTATAAACTCTCCTGGTGGATGGGTAATCCCTGGAATAGCTATTTATGATACAATGCAATTTGTGCGACCAGATGTGCAGACAATATGCATGGGATTAGCCGCTTCAATGGGATCTTTTATCTTGGCCGGAGGAGAAATTACCAAACGTCTAGCATTCCCTCATGCTTGGCGCCAATGAGGTTTTTATTTGAGAGAAAAAATAAGACTATGCCTTCGCCATATGAATATTAAGTAATAATAGCATGGCACTTTGAATTCGATATCAAAATAAAAAACTTTTTCTTTTTTTTTTTCAAAACATTAGATTATATATCGAGAGAGTAGTATGAGATAAGAGGTATTTCCTATTTTTCTATTGGGGATTCCAGTTCAGCGTCACAAACTTTTTTATTTTCACACCGGGGGGCTCTTAACAATAGTTATGTTCTGAAAGAGTTCGCGAAAATAAAATAAAAAAAAAAAGATTATTTTTTCCTTATTTGACAAAAAGCAACTTTGGGATTGCTGAATCACAGACAAACCAAATAATATAATAAATATAGAAAGCAACGGAACCATCATAGTATTTTTGAACTCCTACGAAGGGAAGGGTGGTAATTTGATCATTTACCGATCTGGGTCTGATAGATCCTATTTTTCTCTTTCTTTGGGTAAAGGTCAATTTGATTATAGAGCCGTATGCAATGCACAAAAGATGCCCGTACGGTTGTTCAATTCTGTCTTTTTTTTTCTTCTTTATCTTTCTTTTCTCTTCATCATGCAAAATAGAGAACTCCTTTTTGTTATACCATCAGGGTAATGATTCATCAACCTGCTAGTTCTTTTTATGAGGCACAAACGGGAGAATTTATCCTGGAAGCGGAAGAGCTGCTCAAACTGCGTGAAACCCTCACAAGAGTTTATGTACAAAGAACGGACAAACCCTTATGGATTGTCTCGGAAGACATGGAAAGAGATGTTTTTATGTCAGCAACAGAAGCCCAAGCTTATGGAATTGTTGATCTTGTAGCGGTGGTTGAGTGAAAATAGCCCAGACCTGTTTCGCGTAAATCCTCGATTTCCCATTTTCTCTTTTTGCCGAATTTACTAGAAATAGAAGTAATTCATAATCATCCGGTTAGGATCGATCTAAACCAGCCCATTATTTATTTATATGATTCAACATGCCAACTATTAAACAACTTATTAGAAATACAAGACAGCCAATCAGAAATGTCACAAAATCCCCCGCGCTTCGGGGATGCCCGCAGCGTCGAGGAACATGTACTAGGGTGTATGTGCGACTCGTTCAGATCATGAGCTGGGCCAAAAGAAAGAAAACTTTTTCCAGTATCAATGATCAGTACCGGCGAATAGGATAGAATAGAAAAAGAAGTCCAGTCAATTCAGTATCTAAAAAAGGCGAATCTATCCATTCTATTGTGTATTAAATTTATGGTTTCCATTGGTGCAAATCCAATCACCTCAATTTAAGCTGAGAAGCAATTCTCCATTGGTAGCAAATGGTTATCCATTAAGCGGAGGAAATCTTACTTCAAAACAGAAAGATTAGGTCCCCTCTTGCAAGAACGGACTAACAGGGTTAGCTACCCAGCCAACTTTCATAATTAAATACCGTTACTGTGTAGGTAGATCTCATCGTGAAAGACCTACTACTGGATAATTCATGGGTAGAGCCAAAGAATGTGAACTATACAAGTTACCAATAACATTGATTAAATGAAGTAAAGGCTCCGGTGTATAGAGAAAACCTCACCGTTTAAGAAGTAACCATATAAACGAAGGAAGCCGCTATTTCTTTATCCATTTCTATTTTTTTATTTACTCTATTTTGCTACCTAGTAGAAGAAATTTTATTATTTCGAAGTGAAATGTCTAGAAAAAAGAAAAATAGTGGTCGGGAAGGTTATAGTAGCCAAAGCCATTGGAATTATTAATTTATACATTGGAAAAAAGCTTTGTTATTAATAGACTAGGAAAGGGAAAAAGAATAACTGAAAGAAAGGAAATCTATTAGTTATTCGTCAAAGTTTCATTTATTCAATGACCAGAATTAGACGGGGATATATAGCTCGGAGACGTAGAACAAAAATTCGTTTATTTGCATCAAGCTTTCGAGGGGCTCATTCAAGACTTACTCGAACAATTACTCAACAGAAAATAAAAGCTTTGGTTTCGTCTCATCGGGATAGGGGTAGGCAAAAGATAAATTTTCGCCGTTTGTGGATCACTCGAATAAACGCAGTAATTCGTGAAATGGGGGTATCCTATAGTTATAGTAGATTTATACACGATTTGTATAAGAAACAGGTCCTTCTTAATCGTAAAATACTTGCACAACTAGCTATCTCAAATAAAAATTGTCTTTATATGATTTCCAATGAGATCATAAAAGAAGTAGATTGGAAAGAATCCACCGGAATAATTTAAACGGAGTTCCCCGGAGAATGAACTCCGGGAGGGTAGAGTCAAAATGATATGATAAATAAAGTAGTAAAAATGAATGAACACACTCAATAAAAAAAGATTAATTCTTACCCAATTCTTTTTTTTTCTTACGACACGATAATCAAATCTAGATTTGATTATTTTTCGAACAAAACATCAATCCGCGTTTGAGTTCGGATTGTAATTTTGATTCAAGTGACGAAAGAGTAAGCCTATTTATTTCTGGCTCGAAGACCTGCCGTTCTGGAGGTCGACTCGGTTCTTTCAAATTGTTTCTCATTATTAAGAAAAGGTAACAAAGATAAAATACGAGCTTGTTTTATAGCAATAGTAATTAATCGTTGTTGTTTCAAGGTCAATCTATTCACCCGTCTAGATAATATTTTTCCTTGTTCACTAATAAAGCGACTAATTAAACTCATGTTTCTATAATCAATTCGATCCCCCGATTGGATCGGGGGCAAACGCCTACGAAAAGATCGCTTGGATTTAAGAAAAGGTCGCTTGGATTTATCCATGGTTTGTTTAGTTTATCCCTTATCCCGAAAATCCTATTTCGGTCGGATCTAAAATGAATTAGAATAAATAGGATTTGGTTTGTTTATATTTAACGTTTCTATTTAACTATGTTATATATATAATGTCATTTTTTCCCCTTCCAAGGAAGGGTTACATACAGGTGCCCGATTCGATCTATTTCTTTATCTCCCCATGAATCGTATGTTTGTAACAATATGGACAGAATTTTCTCAATTCCAATCGATTAGGCGTGTTGTGCCGGTTCTTTTGAGTAATATATCTGGAAATACCCGTTGATACCTTATTAACACCGTTTCGAACACAACTAGTACATTCCAAAATAACCGTTATTCGGACATCTTTCCCCTTGGCCATGAACCCCCTTTGGATTTTTGATTTACTCAACTCTTCTATTTTCGATCCGAAACGAAGAAGAAGAAAGGAAGGAAAAATAGAAGTTACTAACTTGAAATCCAATTATGAAAAATTTTGATGCAATGCAATAAATATAGTAAATAATATATTATTCTATTATATAATATAATGATTTCTAAACTTTATTTCAAATCACAGTATTTCATTTACATTTAAGTATCTTGTATAAGAGTCTTGCCCTAGACCTAGACCCCACATTGTTTATTCTACCTCCATCACTATTTAATTCAAATTTGAACCCAAGTCTCGCAGCTGTTGAATCCACTTTTTCTTTTTTCCCTTTTTCTCTTTCCTCCCTTATTCTAAAAAGAAAAAGGGAAAAAAGAAAAAGGGGGGGCGAAGGATTAGTCACAAATATTTCATTTTATCTCGAATCTTCGTTATTTGTTACCGTGTCAATAACTAGAATCAAAAAAAGGGGAATGTCAACGCATCTGGGAAAAAACGATTAATCTCTATCAATAGACCTGCTAAAGACCCGAACCATAGAGTACTTAATACCGGCGCCACGGAGAGATATGTTTTTAGATCTCGCATTGAATGAAAAACCTCTTTCCTTTTTTTATTGTAATATATTTTTTTATTGTAATATAAAATGGTAATACATATATGATCAGATGCATATGCAGTTAAGGACCGCTTCTAATTGTACACGGGATCCCCAATTCAAATTGAAATGTACAACTATCCGGTGAATAAGATTTTTTTTCTTAAAACATAAAAAAACATACCCTTCTTCCCGAGCATTCCCGAAAACCACTCATTTAGTTTTACACCAGGTTCCGTTCTGTATTTCATATGTATAAATATAAGTCTTTTACTATTATTATATGGTAAATGGGACCAAAAAGACGAAATGTCCATCTAAATTATATATATATATAAATGGCGGAAATAACGATGTGGAAAACAAGACAGGAATTCTCTACAATGACACTGTAGACCAATTGAAGGGATGTAGCGCAGCTTGGTAGCGCGTTTGTTTTGGGTACAAAATGTCACGGGTTCAAATCCTGTCATCCCTACCTATTACTTCTCCGTTGAGCAGTAACGAGGGAGTAATTCAGATCTATTCAAATTGAACATATCTAATTCATTCAAAGATGTATTGGGGTTAAAAAAAGTGTCTTTACAGTCTTCGCTTTTCTGATAAGAAAGCGCTCTTAGTTCAGTTCGGTAGAACGCGGGTCTCCAAAACCCGATGTCGTAGGTTCAAATCCTACAGAGCGTGAGTTCGTCCTTAATTATTCTTAGATCTAATTAGACTGAAAGAGCTTCACTAACTTGAACCGGAATCCTAATTTGACCTCCCTTCTATTAAAGAAAGTAGGAGGTCAATCAAAAAAAGAGATAATAATTAATCAAAGGTCCGACTGATCACCCCGCCTATATTGTAAATAGGCAGTTACGAATAATCCAGCCAAAGTAACAGGAATTAGACCTAACACGATTCCAAATAGAAAAACTTCAATCATTTCAATTTGTTTGAAAGGAGAAAAAGGAGGTAATATCTATATCT